TTGATTTTGACTTGAATTTTATTAGAACTTTGGTTTACATGTAAGTTTTTGCGTGAGAAAGCATAAATTTTGAATAGATTTTGTTTAATTAATATGTTCGCAGTATTTAGTATTGGTTATTAAAGTTATTTAGATCCGGTAAAAGTGGCTAGTACAGGATTAATTTGTGCCAGCATCCGCGGTTATACAAATTGTGCAGATGAGATTTTTTTGGTTAGTAGTTAATTGTTTTATGAAAAGGTTATTTTATTAATTTTTAGGTGAAATTTAATTTGATAAGATATTTTTTAAAATAGATGAGGCTACGAAATTTTTTGAATAAACTAGGATTAGATACCCTATTATTAAAAGTGTTAAAATTAACCAGGGTAGTATTAGATATGATCTTGAAACCCAAAAAATTTGGCGGTGTTTTAGTCTATTTAGAGGAACCTGTTCCGTAATCGATAAACCACGATAAATTTTACTAGATTTTGTTTAGTTTATATACCGTCGTTATCAGAATATTTTATGAGAATATAATTTTCTTAATTTTTTATAAGAGTATATTTCAGATCAAGGTGTAGCTTATGATTTAGAGGAAATGGGTTACAATAAATTTATTTATACGGAAATAGAATTGAAATATTTTATTGAAGGTGGATTTAATAGTAAATTGAGTTATGTTACTTATTTGATTATAGCCCTAAGACATGCACACATCGCCCGTCGCTCTTTTTTAATTAAAGATAAGTCGTAACATAGTAGGTGTACTGGAAGGTGTATCTAGAATGCAAATTGGAGCTTGTTTAGGGAAGCATTTCGTTTACATTGAAAAGTTTATCGTGCAATTCGATTCAGTTTGATTAGGATAATTTACTATATTTTTAAGTTGAGGTAATGATTAATTAAAGTAAATTTATTTTTATTTGTTTTTGTATTTATTAGATTAAATAATTTTAGTAATAGTAAATTAGTACGGTACTGGAATATTGTTTTATTGATTTTGTTTATTTTGGAAGTAGAATTATTTTTTTGTACCTTTTGTATCAGGGTTTATTAAAATTTAAACATAAATTTTTGTTTTTCTCGAATTTGGCGGAGCTAAAATTTTATGAAATTTATTGTTGCAAAAATATTTTTAATTAAGTTATAGTGGTGATATGTTATTCGACGTTAAAGATATCTAGTTTTTCAAGACTTATATTTAATTTATAAATTTAATTTTTATTAGATTTTTTGTTAAATTGATTAAACTTAAATTTTTAGAATTTCGGGGATAAGCTTGAGGTTTTATGTTATAAATAAGTTATTTTTATTAGAATTAGTAGGATTAGAAGTTTTCATCTTTTTTTAAAGTGTTATAATTAATTTTTGTTTTAATAAAATTTGTTTTGTTTTTAATTGATGTATTGAAATATTTTGTTTAATTATTTATTAAGGAAATAATGATAAAATTAGTATTATTTATTTTTTGAAATAAAGATTAATTTAGATGAGAATAAGGAATTCAGCAAAATTATACTCGCCTGTTTATCAAAAACATGTCTTTTTGATTATAATATTAAGTCTAGCCTGCCCACTGATTGTATTGAAGGGCCGCAGTATCTTGACTGTGCAAAGGTAGCATAATCATTTGCCTTTTAATTGAAGGCTGGAATGAATGGTTGAACGAAGTATGAGCTGTCTCATTCTTAAAATTTAAGAATTTAGTTTTTTAGTAAGAAAGCTGAAATGAGGTTGGAGGACGAGAAGACCCTATAGAACTTTATAATTGATTAATTAAAAAATTTTAGTTGAGTATATTTTTTTATTTTAATTTATTATTTTGTTGGGGTGACAGGAAGATTAATTGAACTCTTTTGATAATAGAACATTGATTAATGATTTTTTTGATCCATTAATAATGATTATTAGAATAAGTTACCTTAGGGATAACAGCGTAATTTTATCGGAGAGTTCATATCGATGATAAAGTTTGCGACCTCGATGTTGAATTAAAGAAATTTTTGAGTGCAGAAGCTTGAAAAAATAGGTCTGTTCGACCTTTAAATCTTTACATGATTTGAGTTCAGACCGGTGTGAGCCAGGTCGGTTTCTATCCTTAATAAGTTTTTATGATTTAGTACGAAAGGACCAATTATAAGAAAAAATTTTTGTTTATTGAATTAAATTATTGCTTTGGCAGAATAGTGCGTTGAATTTAGAATTCAAAAATGTAAATTTTACAAGTAATAATATTGTATTTAAGAGATTTATTTGTTGTTTTAGTTGGTAGATTAGTTATGATTATTATAGTTTTGGTGGGGGTGGCTTTTTTGACTTTGATGGAGCGGAAGGTTTTAGGTTATATTCAAATTCGTAAGGGACCAAATAAGGTTGGGTTTTGTGGGGTTCCTCAGCCTTTTTGTGACGCAATTAAGTTATTTACTAAGGAGCAGACTTACCCTATTATGTCTAATTATTTAAGATATTATTTTTCTCCTGTCTTTAGTTTGTTTTTATCTCTTTTGATTTGGATGTTGTACCCTTATTTAACTAATTTATATAATTTTAATTTGGGTTTATTATTTTTTTTGTGTTGCACTAGAATAGGTGTTTATACAGTTATGGTTGCTGGTTGATCTTCTAACTCTAATTATGCTTTGTTGGGTGGGTTACGGGCTGTTGCTCAGACTATTTCTTATGAAGTAAGAATAGCTCTTTTATTATTGTCAATAGTATTTTTAATTGGTGGATATAATTTGTTTGATTTTGAGTTACATCAAGCTAATATTTGATTTATTTATTTATTTTTTCCTATTGCTTTGGCTTGAATTACTTCTATGTTGGCAGAGACTAATCGAACTCCTTTTGATTTTGCTGAGGGAGAATCGGAATTAGTTTCAGGGTTTAATGTTGAATACAGAAGAGGGGGATTTGCTCTTATTTTTTTGTCTGAATATTCAAGAATTTTATTTATGAGAATGTTGTATTCTGTTATGTTTTTGGGGTCTGGTGTCTTTAATTTTATATTTTTTTTGAAACTAGTATTTGTTTCTTTTTTATTTATTTGAGTCCGTGGGACTTTACCTCGGTACCGTTATGATAAACTTATGTATTTGGCTTGAAAAAGTTATTTACCTGTGGCTTTAAATTTTTTATTTTTTTATTTAGGTATGAAGTTGTTATTTTTTAGTATATTAATGTAGTTAAATAAAATTAGTAAATATATAGGTACAAATTAATAATAGGTTGATACTATTATCTTATGCTTTCAAAGCATATGCTTGTTCAAGCTCATTAATTAATAAATTATTTTATCTCATGAGACGTGAATTAATGGGTTGATTAGATAGTATAAGAAGTATAGGACAGTTAAAATTTGTCCGACTAAAATATATGGGTCTTCAACTGGTCGGGCTCCAATTCATGTAAGTAAGATTACGATAATTACTATGAATCAAAATAATGATTGATTAATAGGGTAAAATTGAAGGCCTCGAAAATTTCTTAGGAAGTAAAAAGGTATAATAAATAGGATTGCAATTGATATTACTAAGGCAATTACTCCTCCTAATTTATTGGGGATTGATCGCAGGATTGCGTAAGCGAACAAAAAATATCATTCTGGTTGGATGTGGACGGGAGTAACTAATGGATTAGCTGGGATGAAGTTGTCTGGGTCTCCAAGACCGTATGGTGAATAAAGTGTGATTATTAATAAGATAAAGGTTATTGTAATAAATCCGATGATATCCTTGAATGAGAAATAAGGATGAAAGGGGATTTTATCAATATTTCTGTTTAGGCCTAAAGGGTTGTTAGACCCTGTTTGATGAAGAAATAGGAGGTGGATTATTGTTGCAGCAGCTACAATAAATGGGAGAAGAAAATGAAATGTAAAAAATCGTGTTAATGTGGCGTTATCTACGGCGAATCCTCCTCATAATCATTGTACTAAAGTTGTTCCTAAATATGGAATAGCTGAAAGTAAATTAGTAATTACAGTAGCCCCTCAAAATGATATTTGTCCTCAGGGTAGTACATATCCTATGAAAGCTGTAGCTATTACTAGGAATAGAATTAATACACCGATTCTTCATGTATGTATGAATATGTATGATCCATAATATAAGCCTCGTCCGATGTGAAGATAGATGCAGATGAAAAAAAATGATGCACCGTTGGCGTGTAGAGTTCGAATTAATCATCCGTAGTTTACGTCACGAATAATATGGGTAACTCTGTTAAAAGCTAGGTTGATATCAGCTGTGTAATGTATAGCTAGAAATAATCCTGTGACGATCTGAATAATTAGACAAAGTCCTAGAAGAGACCCAAAATTTCATCATGCTGAAATATTTGAGGGGGCAGGAAGGTCAACTAGTGCATTATTGGCAATTTTAAATAATGGGTGTGCAGTTCGTATAGGTTTATTCATTAGTAGCTTTGACGAAGAGGGCCATAGTTGATGTTTGTGATTTTTACTACTACAATAAGTGTTAATAAAAGGTAATTAATTATTATAATTGTAATATTTATGGTAGGATTATTGTAAAGTTTAATTAGGTTTAGTTCATTTTCTGTGAATATATTTCTTTCAGGTGTTATTATGATTATTTCTATGTTATTAGTTATTAATATGTTATTATCAATAAATATTAAAGTGATTAGAAATCCACCAAGTAGGACGGAAGAGATGAAAAAATTTTTTATTGAGAAGGAAAATAATTCGTTTGATGCTAAACTCGTTACGTAAATAAATAATACTAGTATACCTCCTAGCATAATTAAGAATAAAATATAAGCAAATCAATAAGAGTGGGTAAACATCCCACATGTTAAGCTAATAATAATTGTTTGGATTAGTAATGTTAATCCTATGGCTAGAGGGTGTTTAATTTGAATAAAATTTAATGATATAATTATATTTATTGATGTTAAGAAAAGTCTAATACAGAGAATAGTTTAATAAAAATATTAATTTTGGAGATTAATGATGGGAGAATTTTCTTTTCTCTGAAGTTTTAAAAGATAACATCTTATTTTTGGTATACAAGACCAATGTTTTTATTAAACTATTAAAACTAATGATTGAATTAAATTTGTTTGTTATTGTTGTTATGTTTATTTCTGGTTGTTTATCTTATACTTTGAAACGTAAACATTTATTAAGAATGTTGTTGAGTTTAGAATATATTGTTCTTAGACTTTTTTTTTTATTAATTATTTATTTAATATATTATAGATTTGAGTTTTTTTTTTCTATAATTTTTTTAACTTTTAGAGTTTGTGAAGGTGCATTAGGGTTATCTATTTTGGTGAGAATAGTACGAACTCATGGAAATGATTATTTTCAATCTTTTAGTGTTTTACAGCAATGTTAAGTATTTTGTTTTTTGTTTTGTTTATAATCCCTTTGGCTTTTTTAAGTAACACATATTGATTGGTTCAATGTATATTTTTTATGGTTAGATTTATTTTTATGATATATCTTCAGCCTACTAGTTTGTTTTGTTACTTGAGTTATTTTATAGGAATTGATTTATTTTCTTTTGGTTTGATTCTTTTAACTTTTTGAGTTTGTGCATTAATAGTTACTGCAAGAGAGAGAATTAATCGATTTAATTATAATCCGAGTTTTTTTATATTGAATATTTTTGTTTTGATAATAATGTTATACTTGACTTTTTGTTCTTTAAATTTATTTTATTTTTATTTGTTTTTTGAGTCAAGTTTAATCCCTACTTTGTTTTTAATTGTTGGTTGAGGATATCAGCCTGAACGATTACAGGCGGGTATTTATCTTTTGTTTTATACTTTATTTGCTTCATTACCCATATTAGTTGGTATTTTTTATTTATACAGAAGTAATTTAAGATTAATATATTTTATATTTCAGGAGGATTTTATTAGTAATTATTTGTTTTATTTAGTTATTTTATTTGCTTTTTTAGTAAAAATACCTATGTTTTTGGTGCATTTATGATTACCTAAGGCTCATGTTGAGGCTCCTATTTCTGGTTCTATAATTTTAGCTGGTATTTTGTTAAAGTTAGGGGGTTATGGTATGGTTCGAGTATTTAAATTGATTATTTCTTTAGGAAATAACTTGAATATTATTTGAATTATTATTTCCCTACTTGGTGGATTTTTGGTTAGTTTAATTTGTATACGTCAGGTTGATTTGAAATCATTAATTGCTTATTCTTCTGTTTCACATATGAGATTGGTTATTGTTGGTATTATGACTATAACTTATTGAGGATTCAGAGGTTCATATACTTTAATGATTGGTCATGGGCTGTGTTCATCTGGTTTATTTTGTTTGGCTAATATTAGTTACGAACGTACAGGTAGCCGGAGATTATTAGTTAATAAGGGTATAATGAATTTTATACCAAGAATATGTTTATGGTGATTTTTATTGAGATCATCAAATATAGCAGCACCCCCCTCTTTAAATTTGTTGGGTGAAATTAGTTTGTTGAATAGAATTTTAGGTTGATCTTGAGGTTCTATACTTTTTATTTCATTACTTTCTTTTTTTGGGGCGGCATATTCATTGTATCTATATTCTTATAGACAGCATGGGGAACTGTATTCTGGCTTATATAGATGTTTTAACGGAAGATTACGAGAATTTATTTTATTAATATTACATTGAATTCCTTTAAATTTTTTAATTTTGAGGGGTGAATATTGTATACTTTGATTATAATTTAAGTAGTTTAATAAAAAAATGTTGATTTGTGGAATCAAAGATATAAAATTATTTATCTTAAATAATTAATTTATCAATTTGTGTTATTTCTTTTTATTTTTTATTGATATTTTCTTTAACTTTATTTTTCAGCAGTTTGTTTTTTATTATTAATGATTTATCTATTTTTGTTGAGTGGGAGGTATTGAGATTAAACACTTCTTCTATTGTTATAACAATTTTATTGGATTGAATATCTTTAGTTTTTATGAGTTTTGTTTTGTTTATTTCTTCAATGGTAATTTATTACAGAGATGATTATATACATGGAGACGAGAATTTAGGCCGATTTATTATTTTAGTACTAATATTTGTTTTGTCAATAATATTTTTAATTATTTCACCTAATTTAATTAGAATTTTATTAGGATGGGATGGATTGGGGTTAGTTTCTTATTGTTTAGTAATTTATTATCAGAATGTAAAATCTTACAATGCGGGTATAATTACTGCTTTAACAAATCGTGTGGGTGATGTGGCTTTATTATTATCTATTGCTTGAATATTAAATTATGGTAGCTGAAATTATATTTATTATTTAGAATGTATAAAAAATGATTATCAGATAACTATTATTGCTTGATTAGTGGTTTTAGCAGCTATAACTAAGAGAGCACAAATTCCTTTTTCTTCTTGGTTACCTGCGGCTATAGCAGCTCCTACTCCTGTTTCTGCTCTTGTTCATTCTTCAACATTAGTAACGGCGGGCGTTTATTTGTTGATTCGATTTAATTTATTATTTATTAATACATATTTAAGAAGATTGTTGTTGTTATTATCTGTTTTGACAATATTTATGGCGGGGGTGGGAGCTAACTATGAGTTTGATTTAAAAAAAATTATTGCTTTATCAACTCTTAGACAGTTGGGACTTATAATAAGAATTTTATCAATAGGTTATGCTGATTTAGCTTTTTTTCATTTGCTTACTCATGCTTTATTTAAAGCATTATTATTTATGTGTGCAGGCTCTATTATTCACAATATAAAAAATACACAAGATATTCGGTTAATGGGGGGGTTGATTAGGATAATACCTTTAACTTGTACTTGTTTTAACATTGCAAACTTAGCATTGTGTGGGATACCTTTTCTTGCTGGGTTTTACTCGAAGGATTTAATTTTAGAAATTGTTTCTTTAAATGATGTAAATATATTAATTTATTTTCTTTATTTTTTGTCAACTGGTTTAACAGTTTGTTACTCTATACGTCTTACTTACTATTCTTTAAGAGGAGTTTTTAATTTTGGGAGATTAAATTCGATTATTGATTGTTACTGAGTTATGTTGAAGGGGATGTTGGGCCTATTATTTTTAGCTATTAGAGGGGGAAGTATATTAAGTTGATTAATTATTCCTACTCCTGAGATAATTTGTTTACCCCCTTTAATGAAGCTAATAGCTTTAATTGTAAGTTTATTAGGAGGGATTTTAGGTTATGAGATTTTTCAGTTTAAGATTAGATGAGATTTGAAGTTTGTTAAAAATTATAGTTTAACAAGTTTTTTGGGAAGTATATGGTATATACCAACAATTTCTACAACTTATTTAAATTTAAGTTCTTTAAAGTTAGGATACCGGGTTATTAAAAGTGTAGATCAAGGTTGAAATGAATATTTTGGTGCACAATCTATTTATAATTTTATAATAAATTTTTCTAAAATTAATTCTTTATTACAGTATATGAATTTTAAGATTTATTTAGTTATATTTGTTTCTTGGGTAAGATTGATATTTTTATTGATGTTGTTTTATTTTAATAGCTTATAATATAGAGCGTGACACTGAAGATGTCAAGGTAATAATTTATTTATTTTAAAATATTTATGAAAAAGTTATTTTTATTTTTACAATGAAAATGTAATGTTTTTTTTTAAACTACATAAATAGAAATATTAATGGAATTTAACCACTAAAGAAAAAAGTTAGCAGCTTTTTCTTGTTCATCTTATTTCATTTTAATTGGAACGAAAGTTTATTCAATGATATCATTAACAGTGATAAGCCTCTATTTTGGCTTCAATTAATTAAATTTGGGTGTTTTACACCATAAATTAGGTCGAAACTAAGTGCGCTGTCGCTTCAAATTTTGAAGAAAATTGATTAGATCAATACTTTTTGAGTGCAATTCAAATGTTATAATTAACTATTACTCCAATTAGTTCACTCTAGGGCACCTTGGGTTCATTCATGATATAACCCAATTAATAAGATTCACAGAAAAAATATGGAAGTTAATAATCACATTATAATGTTAGAATATTTTATAATAACAATTACGGGGAGTAATAAGGCAATTTCTACATCGAAAATTAGGAAAATAATAGCGATTAAAAAAAAGTGTAAAGAAAAGGGTATTCGAGCAGAACATTTTGGGTCAAACCCACATTCGAAAGGTGAATTTTTTTCTCGATCATAGAAGGATTTTTTTGATAAAATTGATGCTAAAACTATTATGATTAAACTAATTGAAATGATAATTGTTCTAATTGTTAATATTATGAATATTATTTATACTAAAATAATTTAGTCCTTTTGATTGGAAGTCAAATATACTTATATACTATATAAATTTATCCCCCCCATCAATAAATGGAGATATAAAGAAATAATCATACTACATCAACGAAGTGTCAGTATCATGCTGCTGCTTCAAACCCAAAATGATGATTAGACGAGAAGTGGTAGTTGATATGACGTACTAGGCATACAATTAGGAAAGTTGTTCCAATTAAAACATGAAGCCCGTGGAATCCTGTTGCTACAAAAAATGTTGATCCGTAAACTGAGTCTGCAATTGTGAATGGTGCTTCTATGTATTCATATGCTTGGAGGGCTGTAAAATAAATTCCTAATAGGGATGTAAAAAATAATCCTTGAGCTGTTTGGGTGTAATTACCATTTATTAAACTATGATGAGCTCATGTAACCGTGACTCCGGAGGATAAAAGAATTACTGTATTTAAAAGGGGAATTTCTAGAGGATTGAATGGGATAATTCCGGCGGGAGGTCAAGTTAATCCTAGTTCTACTGTGGGGGATAATCTTCTGTGGAAGAAAGCTCAGAAGAATCTAATGAAAAAAAATACTTCTGAAATAATAAATAAAATTATTCCTCATCGTAATCCTGAGATTACGTTAGATGTATGTAACCCTTGAAGGGTTCTTTCCCGAATAACATCTCGTCATCATTGGATTATTGTTAAAATTATAATTAAATTTCCTAATATTAATAGAGTTATGTCGTATTGATGAAATCATTTTACTATACCGGCGGTTGTGCAGAGGGCAGCTAAAGCACCTGTGAGTGGTCAAGGTCTGTAATCTACTAAATGATAGGGGTGGTTTCTATGTGTTGACATTAAGTTTAAACAACTTCACTAGAATATAAAGTTCTTAAAACTGCAAATACGTAAGATTGAATAATGGCGACAGCTGTTTCAAGAGTTAATAAGGCAAATTGGGTAATTAATAGAATGTTGATTATGATAATATTTATGGAAGGACCAGTTCTTCCTAAAAGAGTTAGGAGTAGATGTCCAGCAATTATATTAGCTGCTAGTCGAACAGCTAGGGTTCCCGGTCGAATTAAGTTTCTGATAGTTTCAATACATACCATGAATGGTATTAGAATCGCAGGAGTTCCTTGAGGAACAAGATGGGCAAATATATGAGTTGTATGATTAATTCATCCATATAATAAAAATCTTAATCATAGTGGTAAAGCTAGGGCTAATGTTAGAGTTAAATGACTTGTTCTAGTGAAGATGTATGGGAATAAACCTATAAAATTATTGAATACGATAAATGAGAATAAAGATACAAAAATAAAGGTTCTTCCGTAAGATTTTGGTAGTCCAATTAAAGTTTTAAATTCTTTATGAAGTGTATTTAAAATGTTGAATCATAATATATTAAATCGTGATGGAATTAATCAAAATATGCTTGGGATAAAAATTAATCCTAATATTGTTCTTAGCCAATTTAAAGGTAGAGTAATAATATTAGTAGATGGGTCAAATATTGAGAATAAGTTTGTTATCATTTTCAGTTTATTGATTTAATTTCGATTTTTATAATTCTAGATTTTGGAATTGAATAAAAAAAGATATAATAATTTATAATTGAAAATATTAGTAATAAAATAATAAAATAAATAAAGAGTATTCATCATCTTAGGGGACTTATTTGTGGAATCAAAAAGTGTTAGGTTTAACTAACAATTTTAACTTGACATATTAATGTTATTATTATAACTAACTTTTTCCATTAGAAGTAATTACTAATTTACTATGAAGTGGTTTAAGAGACCATTACTTGTTTTCAGTCATCTAATGATGAATTTATTTTGATTCAATTAATAAATGATTTTATAGGGATGCTTTCAATAACAATAGGTATAAATCTATGGTTGGCTCCACAAATTTCGGAGCATTGGCCGAAATATAATCCAGGGCGGTTAATGTAAAAATTAGTTTGGTTTAGTCGTCCGGGGGTAGCATCAATTTTTACTCCTAAGGCAGGTACAGTTCAGGAGTGTAAAACGTCTGCAGCGGTTACTAGAACACGCACTTGAGTATTTATGGGTAATGTTGTTCGATTATCAACATCAAGTAACCGGAAGCCATTGGTTGGTAATTCATTTGTTGGAGTTATATATGAATCAAATTCAACATTTAAAAAATCTGAATATTCATAACTTCAGTATCATTGGTGACCAATTGCTTTTAATGTGATTGAAGGGTTATCAACTTCGTCTAATAAATAGAGCAAGCGTAGAGATGGTAAAGCAATAAAAATTAAGGTAATTGCTGGTAGGATAGTTCAAATTACTTCAATAGTTTGTCCTTCAAGTAAAAATCGGTTGATTAATTTATTAAAGAATAATGTTGCTAATAAATATCTAACTAGAATTGTAATTATTGTCAAAATTAAAAGAGTATGATCATGAAAGAAAATTAATTGTTCTATTAGAGGTGAAGAACTATTTTGTAGGGACAAGTTTGATCATGTTGCCATTTTCTAATAAAAGGAAACCCTTTATGTATAATGCTTAAAATTATTGCACTATTCTGCCATATTAGAACTTAATTAAGATAGGAAGTTCAGAGTAGCTATGCTCAGCGGGTGGATATTTTTGTAGTCATTCAATTGATGAAGGAAGTTGAGTTGAAAATATAATTATTCGTTTTGAAAATATACTTTCTCATAGGATAAAAAAGAAAAATAATACACCAACGAATGAAATAAGAGATCCAATTGAGGAAACAATATTTCATGATGTGTAAGCATCAGGATAGTCTGAGTAACGTCGTGGTATACCTCTAAGTCCTAAGAAATGTTGAGGGAAAAATGTTAAATTTACACCAATAAATATAACTACAAATTGAATTTTAAGCCATAAGTTGTTTAAAGTTAACCCTGTAAAAAGAGAATATCAATGAACAAATCCACCCATAATAGCAAAAACTGCACCTATGGAGAGGACATAATGAAAATGTGCTACTACATAGTAAGTGTCGTGAAGAATAATATCAATAGAAGAATTAGCTAGTACAACTCCAGTTAATCCACCTACCGTAAATAGAAAGACAAACCCTAAAGCTCAGAGTAAGGCTGGTGAATAAGTAAATTGTGAACCGTGAAGTGTGGCCAATCAACTAAAAACTTTAATACCTGTAGGTACAGCAATAATTATTGTAGCAGAGGTGAAATAAGCACGTGTATCTACATCTATTCCAACAGTAAATATATGATGAGCTCAAACAACAAATCCTAATAGTCCGATAGCTAGTATGGCATAAATTATTCCTAGAGCACCAAATGTTTCTTTTTTTCCTCTTTCTTGAGCGATAATGTGACTAATTATTCCAAACCCTGGAAGAATTAAAATGTAAACTTCGGGATGTCCAAAGAATCAGAATAAGTGTTGATATAAAATTGGGTCACCTCCTCCGGCTGGATCAAAAAAAGATGTATTTAGATTTCGGTCGGTTAATAGTATTGTAATAGCTCCGGCTAACACGGGTAAGGATAAGAGTAATAATACGGCAGTAATAACTACTGATCAGACAAATAGGGGCATACGATCTAGAGTTATAAAAGATAAACGTATATTAATTACTGTAGTAATGAAGTTTACGGCACCTAGGATTGACGAGACTCCAGCTAGGTGTAAGCTGAAAATGGCTAAATCAACCGAAGCTCCGGCGTGGGCAATACCTGCTGATAGGGGTGGGTACACAGTTCAACCTGTTCCTACCCCTCTTTCAACAATTGATGATGCCAGGAGTAAAGTTAATGAAGGAGGTAATAATCAGAATCTTATGTTATTTATTCGGGGAAAGGCTATATCAGGAGCCGCCAATATAAGAGGAACTAGTCAGTTTCCGAATCCTCCAATAACAATAGGTATAACTATGAAAAAAATTATAATAAATGCATGGGCTGTTACAATTACGTTGTAGATTTGATCATCACCAATTAGTGATCCGGGTTGTCCTAGTTCTGCTCGAATTAATAAACTTAAACTTGTTCCTACTAATCCTGCTCAAATACCAAACAGGAAGTATAAAGTACCAATATCTTTATGGTTAGTTGAGAATAATCATTTTTGCGTTTAGGTAAAATGGCTGATAATAGGCGGTAAATTGTAAATTTACTTATGAGAAAAATATCTCTTTTACCATTAAGGTTTAAAGATATTTTCTATATTTACAGCTTTGAAGGCTATTAGTTTGGTTAACTTAAAACCTTATGATAGGTTCTGTATTCAATAATGATTTTAAATTGCAAATTTAAAGGTGAATATAATTCTGGAACTTAAATTTATAAAATTACGAATAAAAAAATAATAAGAATTAACCCGAATAATGAGAAGAAATTTAACGTAATGGTTAAGGTTGAAATATTTTGGGGTCATAATTTATTTCATTTAGTTTGAGTAGAGTTGATTATTAAAGCTGAGTAAGTCAATCGAATATAAAAAAATAAGGTAATTAGAGTCAGGATTACCATAATTGTGATTAGAGCTAAATTTGTTACTCTAAGATTTTGAATAATAATTCATTTTGGTAAAAATCCAGTGAATGGGGGTAATCCTCCTAAAGACAAGAAATTACAAAACAGTGAAAATTTTAAAATTGGTATATTGTTAAGAGTTGAGAATACTTGTCTGAAATAAAAAATATTAAATTGGTAAAATGTATAAATAATTGATATAGACAAGACGGAATAGAACAAAAAATAAATTATTCAGTGATTTAATGAAATTAGTAAACTTCTTAATATTCAGCCTAAATGATTGATTGATGAGTAGGCTATTAGTCTACGCAAATTTGTTTGATTAATACCTCCTACTGATCCTACAAGAATTCTAATAACAATGGTTAAGAAAATAAAGTTGTGGAATAAGCAGTAAGAGATTAAAATTATTGGGGCAATTTTTTGTCAAGTTATTAAAATAAATCTTATGATCCAAGATAACCCTTCTATTACTTCTGGAAATCAAGAATGAAAGGGGGCAGCCCCTATTTTTATTAGTAGTGCTGAATTTAGAACAATATTTAAATGAGGATAATATTCAAAAGAATAATTTTGATTGAAGGAAAGAAGAATAATAACAAATAAAAGAGTTGTCGAAGCTAAAGCTTGGACAAGAAAATATTTGAGTGAGGACTCTGTCGATGTAAGGTTTTTGAGATTTGAGAGCAAGGGGATAAAAGATAAAAGGTTAATTTCAAGCCCTATTCAAGCTCCTAACCAGGAATTAGATGAAATTGATAAAATTCTTCCTAGTATTAAAATTAAAATGAATATAAAATTAGTTAGATGGTTGAAAATTAAAAAGAAAAGGGGTAAACCTTCATAAGTGGGGTATGAACCCAATAGCTTATTTAGCTTACCTTTTTCTTTAAATTTACGTTTTAGTATATGAAGTACTTAGACTTTTGATGTCTAAAGAGATAGTTTGATTCTATTAAATGTAGTGCAAAATTATATTTAATTTGTCTACTTTAATAGAGGGAGCGGGTGGGGGCTAATGAAGATACAGGGAAATGTATATAATTTATCCTATCAAGATAATCCTTTAATCAGGCACTTCATT